ATCGGCTAGAACAAGTCGATAACCAAAAGGAATTACTGAATAACTTAGTAAAATTGATATGACTGCGATGGATGGTCCAATACTGAATAAACGAGCATCGCCCCTAGATGGAAGAAGGTTCTCTTTGAAAAGTAGTTTTGTACCATCCGCTAAAGCTTGAAGAATTCCTAAAGGGCCGGCATATTCGGGTCCAATACGTTGTTGTATCCCTGCGGATATTTCTCTTTCTAACCAAACAATCACGAGTACACCTATTGTGATTCCTAATACAAGAGTCAAAATGGGGATAAGTATCCATATGATCCCATAGACTTCTTTTAGGGATTCCAATTTGAAAAAAGAATTAATAGCCTGTAGTTCGGTTGTATCAATTATCATTTTAACGATCAACTTCTCCCATAATGATATCTATGCTACCTAGTATCGTCATAATATCAGCCAATTTCATTCTTTTAACTAACTGAGGAAGAATTTGCAAATTGATAAAACCCGGTGGACGAATTTTCCATCTCCAAGGAAAAACACTGCGATCTCCTACCAGAAAAATTCCCAATTCTCCTTTTGGTGCCTCGACTCTCACATAAAGTTCTTGTTTCGACAATTCAAAGGTCGGAGAAGGTTTTTTACTAATAAATCGATATTCAAAATCATTCCATTCGGGATCTTTTACTCTATCAATATCAAAACGCCGGATTTCTAAATTCTCATAAGGTCCTCCTGGAATTCCTTCCAGAGCCTGTTGTATAATTTTTATAGATTCTGTCATTTCGCGGATTCGTACTAAATAACGAGCTAATGAATCCCCTTCGTTTTGCCATTGAACCTCCCAATCAAATTCGTCGTAACACTCATAATGATCAACTTTACGAAGATCCCATTGTATTCCGGAAGCTCGTAGCATTGGTCCTGATAAACCCCAATTTAGTGCTTCTTCTCCGCCGATAATGCCTACGCCTTCAACTCGTTCTAAAAAAATAGGATTACGTGTAATAAGTTTTTGATATTCAGCAACCCCTGTTAAAAAGTAATCGCAAAAATCCAAACATTTATCTATCCAGCCATGAGGTAGATCAGCAGCTACTCCTCCTATGCGAAAAAAATTATGCATCATTCGCATGCCGGTAGCAGCTTCGAATAGGTCATATATCAATTCTCTTTCTCGAAAAATATAGAAGAAGGGGGTCTGTGCGCCAATATCTGCCATAAAGGGACCAAGCCATAACAAATGGGAAGCTATACGACTCAACTCCAACAAAATGGCTCGGATATAGCTAGCTCTTTTAGGGACTTGAATATTTCCTAATTGTTCAGGCCCATTTACGGTTATTGCTTCTGTGAACATAGTAGCTAAATAATCCCAACGTGTTACATAGGGTAAATATTGTATAATTGTTCGATTTTCCGCAATTTTCTCCATCCCTCTGTGTAAATAACCCAATATTGGTTCACAATCAATAACATCTTCGCCATCTAAAGTAACGATGAGTCGAAGAACACCGTGCATTGATGGGTGATGAGGGCCCATATTGACTATCATTAGGTCTTTTCTTGTAGCTGGTACAGTCATAAGTTTTTTACCGATTCATTCTTCCATGAATTGCTGAAAGTGAAAAGAAGTTTATCAAAATTTAAACGAATAAAAAATAAGTACTTAAAATGACACGACTCTTCCAATTAACGAGTTTTGGTCTCTCGAATACTCAACAGACCGATTAATTCTTTATAACGTACTCTATTTTTTTTTGCCAAATAAGCCAACAGCCGTTGACGTTTTCCCAAAATTTTTCGTAAGCCTCTTTGAGATGAATAGTCTTTTTTGTGCAATTCCAAATGTGAAGTAAGTCTCCGTATCTTATTGGTAAAACGGAATACTTGAAATTCAACAGACCCCCTCTTTTCTTCTTCAGAAATGACTGAAATGAGTGTATTTTTTACCATAAAAGATTGCTCCCCTCCCTTTTTACAGATATGGTTTTTTACCGATGAGTAATAATAATGGTATTTATTTTAATGTGGTATATATAATAATTTGAATTTCTTTATGGACTCCTAATTTTATTAATTTACATTAATTAATTCCGTTTTAAATTAAATTTGATTCAGATAGGAATAGAAAAAAGTGATACATTTTTCTATTCAGAAAGGGACATAATTTAGACCTAAAATGAATAAGATTTTGTTAATTGATTTCTAGGTCTAATTGATATGTTATTCGTTTTATTATCTATATTAAAAATGAAAATGGGATGTAAAACAGGTTATGTGTGAATCTCTTTCCTTTCATATACCCTACAGGATAGAGCATATATACGAAAAATGTACTATCAATAACTTTTCAATCGTGGATACATATATATCCTTAACATACTGAAACGACTGCCGTTATTGGTATCAAACCAATAGCGATTCATACAAGCCAAATCTTCTAATCGATAATTAGGCCAAAGAAAAAACTTTAATTTAATTAATTCTTTTTTATCTTTATCAAGATCTTTCCTTTTGTCCAAAAGTTGACTAGAGTTGTTCTTGGTACAAAATACTGAATTTTTATCAACACTATTCCTATTTTTTGAAGTGAAACAAATTAGGATTCTCAACTCTCTACGGCGCCTGGTCGATAAAATATTTTCAGGAACAAGTAAATCAAAACGATTATTATCAATGTATGTTTGTTCTCGGTATCCTTGATTAGTTTGGTGCTTACTCTTCACTGAAATACCTAAGACTTGATACATAATGAATTGTCCATCATTTTTTACAGACAGGCGGTCGGGTTCGATAACCAATACTCCCCTTTTGATCAATTCTGTAAGACTTAAATTCTTCTGAATCAGCATTATATCCAAACTCATTTCCCTTCGTTGAATCGAGGATATAGTAATTTTTCTTGGATTTATCAGTCGAAGCAGGAGACAATATATTTTGACATTATTGATCATTCTTTGATTCAAAGCATCGCCCCATCTTAATTGAAAAACTAAATAACGTTTTAAGAAGAAATCCAGTTCTGCTTCCGTTTTACTTTTGTATTGTTTTTTATTTTTACCCGCTTTTATCTTTGATACTGCATAATCCTCTTCATTATCTTTTTCTTGCTTTGTCCTTGTTGGGGGAACGGATCCAAGATTCCCCTGTTTTTGTGCATCCGATCTAAGATCTTCTCGGCCCGCAGGGGGTTCTTTTTCTTTTTGATTCTGATTTTGATTCTTTATTTGTTTATTTGATGGTATAACACATTCCGCCTTTTGCTTTCCATCGACGTTTTTATTGTTACTAATAACGCTTTCATTTAGATTCAAATTGAAAAGAAGTGCTTTGCTTGGTATAACCCACGGTTTCATTTTATATAGATTATAAAGGAGTACGAATTCTGGAAAGAACCAAAATTCCAGACGCGAGATGGGACGATTTAATATTTCTTCATTCATTCCCATCCAATCCAAAAAAACTTTTTTTGGACTTGGCGAGTTTATTTTGGGATTTTGCGGAAGCAGAAGATAAAAAAGGCCTTTTTTATCAATTTTATCAATTATTTGATAATTGTTAGTACCAATCTTAGTATTTTGATTACTCTTAGTATCGATCTTGACCCAGGATTCAATATCGATCCTTTTTCTAAGATAAAATTTGATGATTTTCCAATCAAAATATTTTCTATCGGTATTTTTTTCCATATATCTAATATCACCCTTTACTAGATAAGGATTGATAGGGATACGCCCCAACATATCAAAAAGGTTGTGTTTATATGTGTTAGAATTAGAATAAAAATCTTGATTCTTATTTACTTGTACTTGAAAGGGTGATTCATAAATAGATGGGTCCCTCATTTTTTCATAATTAATATATTTATATGATAAAAAATCATATCTAGAGTTTTTTTGAAAATTCTCTTTTTGATTCAATAATGAATATACTTCAGAATCCTTTTGTTTTTTGTAATGGCCCTTTTCATATGAATTCAATTTGAAATTTGGATTTTGAGCCATATGATGTTGATTAACTCTATTTCTCCATTTTTCTGATATTAATTTAGACCATCTAATTGAGGGTAAATCGTATTGATAATGTCCTTTTAACCAACCTTTCCATTGATCCATCCCATAACTCGGAAGTTTCTTAAGACTTAATTCGTTTTGAATTATTCCTTGTTTTTCATTTTCAAACGAATGCTTTATTTCAGTTTTAAGAAAAAAAGAGGTTCCGAGATAGTGAAAAAAAGATCTTAATTTATACAAGTTACTAACTTGAGTTTGTGATAATTTGTAAAATACATATGCTTGTGACAAGTAGGATAAATCACAAAAAATATGTGAATTTGTCTTATTGTTAATAGTATCAATTGATTTTTTTATAGTCGAAATAAAGTAAATTGTATTTTGATTTTTTTTATTAATTCTTTCTTGATTTGCTTTATTAATGGATTTATCCATAATTTTTTTTATTGAATCAATAAAAAGTTGTGTATTGAGTCTGGGAATATTAATGGTAAATAAAAATATATTTATGTATATTCTTTCAACGAAAATTTTTATAAAAGAATCGAATTTAGAGAATAATCGAGCATTTCTTTTTTTTAATATTTGCCAAATGTTTTTTGGCAATTCTAATCTTTTAGTATTACAATTTCTTTTATTAGGACTTATATATATTCTTGGCGTTGGGGTTATTTTTTTTTTTTCTTTTATAATTCTTTCTATTTGATTTCTGATTGTACTTGTTCTATGAGTCATATCCTTCTTTTTTTTTTCTGTCAGTGAAGAATTTGTCCAATTTGGGGAGTTAATTTTACTAAAGGATTCATGAATTATCTGATTGCTGATTATCGAATCTTTTTCGTTTTTAGTTTCATTCGATTCATATACTTCTTTGAATCTAAATAATATAATTGGATTTAATTTAGAAAGTTCTTTTATTAGTCTTTTTAGAGATAAAAAACTTTCGATAATCCATTTTTTTGTTTCTTTTGAAACTCTTAGAAGTAATTTTGTTTTTCCCTT